CCGCTATTGGCGTACTTAAAAGTCCTAACCTGTGCATATGTGAAACTGGTCCTTCCTGGATTTTAGGCCTTTCGGTGGATGGGTTCCTGTCAATGTCAAGGAATGCGGCACGATTGACCCGGACTCGCATAGGTCGCACATGAGTCTACCTACGCTATTTCCGGATCTCCGAGTTATTCTAACTAGGGGTGAATTTCATCTTCGTTCCTCTTGCAAGCAAAGCACATTGCTGGTCCTTCGCTTACTTCCTTTTAGGTGGAGTGGAGTCAAGGTCCAAGGGTTGGTCGAGTGAGCCTAAAGGCTTCCTCTCCCGGCTTTAGTACTAAAGTAAAGGCGAGCTAGCTCTCGCTTCCTCACCTCAGGTTCTGCTTTCTTACTAGATGCCACACCTGGACACTCTTTCGGCTAAACATTCCTAAATACAGGTTGGAGGTTCCGTAGAAGATAAAAGAGAGTGGGGGTCCTTTCTATGGTTGTTTGTCTGCTGCCTTTGCCCCCGCTGGATAGCTTTCAAAAGATGCAGAAGATACAAGGAGATGCGATCACTTCAGCCGATCGAATGGGTCAGCCAGCTTGCTATGGATTGAATTTCTTCCTTTAACGACTAGGCCTCCTTAGTCCACCTCCAGGACTTTCACAAATAGATTCACCAGGAAGATCAGAGATGTCTACACCTCCGGAGAAAAGCTTTGAAACAGAGGTTGGAATGGATGGTTTCGAATTCTTTCCTTTCTGCCCGAAAGATGGAATAAATAGGTAGGATGCCCAGCCCTGGTTCCTAAGATTATGCTTTTGATGCAAGCCCTTGCCTTGTGTAAATTCCCTCCCTTTCGGAAGGAACGGATGGAGAGATAGAAACCTCGTTAACTCGGTTTCCAACTTTCACTAGCGCTAGGGCTGTGGAAACTTACCTTCTTTTAGAGCCAGAACAGAACAAGAAGGCAACAAACTCTTTGATCTGCGGCAAGGAAGAACTCGACTCTCTGATCTGGCCTACCGGAAAGACAACCGCTTGAGCTGTACCTGCCGCGCTACCAGAACAAAAGAAGAAGTAGTTTACTACTGCATCATAGGTGGGCTTGACTTGACCTGCGCCCTGACCCGTAAGCGGATCTGCTCTCTTCGACGACCACTAGCCCGCTAACCGCAAACAGCTTAGACTAACGGCACCATAGGTGGGCTTACCTTTAGAGCCGCTTGACTTGAACTGTGACTGCTTTCTTTGATTGAGTACCTAAACTCGCCTACCCTTAAGCTGTTCCTTCTCTGTATCAGGTACTCGCTCTAGCGAGCAGTAGTTGTCTCGGCTCCCGATTTGATTGAGTTGTACTGGCTCTGGTCAAGTTCAACTGCGCCCGCTAACCAAAACTGAACTGAACAAGTGGATTTTGATCCTGTACCCTATGTAGGCTTGCTTCGCATAGGCTACACAAGCTGCGGTGCGGTACACTGAACACCAACCCAATCTCGACTTAGACCAAATCACTTTCCTTTATCTCAGTTGCTTGCAGTTAGAGTTTTTTGAAGAAGTAGTTCTCTCCTCATCCCGTATTTCCGACTGCAAGAAGAAAATGAAGTATGGGATGCCCCGCGAAAAACCTCGCCCTTTTGCTCCTTTTTCCTTGTAAAGCCTTACTGACTGCTACTGTTCCCTAACAACCGAGTTCCCCCGTTTGGAGCCACGTCGTCGTATAGTATAGCATGCTAAGAAGGTACCATACCCTTAAGGGCACCGAGTTAGCGACCGAAGTAGTTTCGTAAGACAGACCCCGTAGGGTGAGCACACCAATGATTTGCTTCCGCAAATGACAGCCGTCTTGTACAGCAGGCATCTCTTTTTCATTCTCTCACTTTCCCCTAGTTCCTTGGCCCCCTCAGAATGGTTACTGGACAAGGGCAGAGCGAGCTAGACTCCCATAACATGTACAAGAGTGGTATGATTGAACTAAGCTACTTTATTAGAGGCCGGGTAGTGTTCTGTCATCACTTAATGCAATTTCCACTTTTCATAATCATGTGTAACCCCCTAGATGAGATAGATGAGGATATGAAAGTCTTGTTATTGGCTAGCAGTAAGTAAGAAGCTTGCTACAAGATATAGTATGCACGGGAAGGCTGTTTGAAGACGATTATATCATCTGATCGGGGAATTCACTTCCTGAGAGTAAGATTAGACAGTTCCATTTAGTCGAGATGACTCAGGAAGAGTAAGATCCTCACTCGGTCGTGACTCGGTTTACCAATCGAAGTCCTCCGCCTTGAACTTCCTGCTTGACTCGATCTTGAATTTCATGATGGAATTCTCTCCCAGAGCAGCGGAACTAACGACTCCTACAGTTACTAGAAAACAACTTGAGAGTTTTTTCCGAATTCTTTTTTCTAGTTATAAGAGTCGCTATTTCAGCCATAACAGTCGTGGTATTGGGGCTGTAGTTTTTGAAGTCGAGAACATCTTTACTCGTGATCGTGAGAACATTCACCTTAGTGATAGTGACATATTACAAATTCAAGGGGACTTGTTGAATGGCTCCTATTCATTCTCTCCTTTAAAGGAGGTTCAATCTCCTTTTGACCCTTTCCGTTTGCATCCTTTTTATGATTCAGTACTGGATCTCTCGTAGAAAGCGCTTCCAAATGGAATATGGGGTCGGATGGCAACCCCGTGGTACCGGATAGAACTGTGCTTGTGGCTGAACCAAGGGATGAACTCGTCTGTAGGGCTCTCGGTGCCGTCTTGAATCAGAAACTGCCTTCCTCATCTTCTAACTATTTTCAAGAGTAAGATAATAGTGAAATTGCTTTTTGGAGTCGGGTCCTGGACTGGAACAATAGGCTAGGCCCACTCGCAAAGATCGATATAATTGATATTCACCACATTCACATGAGCGCGGACCACCTAACCCTTTTGGAACGACTTGAGCCTCACTTACATCCCGAGGTCTTAGATTGAGTTTCCGCATTCTTAGAAATGCCGACGATTAGGAATAGCGGTGAATTGGAAGAATGGGGAGAAGAAGAACTGAGAAACCTGGCAGGCTTCGCCAACTTCTCCCCCTTGGGCCTTGTCTTACTGCGGTTCCTTCTGGAAAAGATAGTCTTCCCACAACTCGAGGAAAGAATCCCGGGGCTGGAATATGCTTGCTGGAAAGGCTGGATCATCAAGCCTACCCCTCTGTTATCCACGTTGAGACCCTTGGAAGGGGTTAGCCCTCAATCTACTGGAGATGAATCCGAGGATTACGAATCCTACACGTACGTACTTGACGAAAGAGATCCCTTGAGGGGCGAAATCGTCCCTGGAGGCGTCGGAGTGGACTTTGAAGGAACGATGATCGCCTTGAACATGAAAGGGGAAGTAGTAATTCATGATAGTAATAAAACGGGCGCCACTCTATCAGGCACCAACAGAATGGAAATTCGCTTTCCCCGCGCATAGCGTTCATTATAACAAGTCTCCTTTTTAAGGGACTCCTTTGAGTGACAGTTTGGGTAGGGGGACGGGAGCGAGAGCTTTACCTATGACCGAGAATTGCACCTTCCTACAGGAAAAAAACTTAAAAAAAAAAGAAAAGGAGGAGCTCTATACCTACCACCAACCAACCTAGAGCTTAGCTTTTCGTTACCCTCAACAGCAAACCCCGGACCGAGGATTAGGGCAAGACCCTCCATCCATAAAGGGAGACCCCCACGAACGAGCAGAATCCAACCGCGCTGCTACAGACAATAAAGCAACCCTAAATCAGTGACACACGAAAGCTTGATCCTCAATTTCGGAATATCAGGAGCAAAGACCAGAATTCGTTTCGTTGGAAGCGAGGCTGTATAGATGTCAGGCGGTTTGGTTTCGCCTCTCAAAACTCATTCGACTGAACTAAGGCGACCAGCCGCAGCAAGGGAAGAGAGACTCGTTCCATGTTAGCTTAGCAGCTCGTCCTTTTTCTATTGGGACCGTCTACAGGGAGCCGGCGGGCTCTAGCGTAGGAAAGGATCGACAGGCCCAATACAAAAAGTCAGAGTTTTGGGTGGTCTAGTGGAACTTGTCTAAGGGAGTGACTTATGGGCATAACAAGACCCTACTGAATACAAACACAATCCAGAAAGAAATATCATCACCTTGCTACTGAAAAAAAGAAAGTCCCCGAGTCCATGTCGTGATAATAGAGCAAGTACCGCCTGGATGTCGTTGTAGAAAGTCTAGCCCGAGGACCCAAAAAAAGCTAGAGAACCCGCTAGGGCTCTGATCGTAACCTGGTTATCTTTATCATCGAGATTGGTATTCAGTCTGAAAAAAAATAGGTCGAACTAATTTCGTATTCGTATATAAAGAAAGATGTGAGTTGTCGGGTTTGGATCGAAATGGAATCCTCCGGGGCTAGGCTATAGTTTTAGACTTTGACTTCTGCCTTTGTCACGAGCTGGATTTGAACCAGCGCTTCCCAGATCCAGTCCGGATTTCAACCTTTCTGATCGTGACTTAAAAAAAAAAGAAGAGAAAGAACTGGGAGTTTGTGCCTGCTTGCTTACCAAGCCATCCCGGCTTTCCATTCCTCTCCCGTCCTCAGGACCTTCCTCTCCAGTTGAAAACATTGCTACCCAACAAACCACTTCTAAAGAAAAGAGGAGCCTCATCTTTTCCCTGTCCATGCCCAAAATCCTATTTCCTCTTTCCTCCATAACCTTACCAATACTCCCTCGCCTGGAATTCTCCCAGTAAGCTGATCAGACACAGCCCTGGACTTCCCTTCACTACCAACCCCTCCCCTTAAGATCCCTCACTGCCTGGTTATGTTTGCAAGTTGCAGAAAGCATTGTATGGTCTTAAACAGGCATCACGCGCTTGGTATGATAAGTTTTATAGCTTTCTAATCAGTAAAGGCTTTCTTATGAGCCGTAATGATTCCTCGTTATTTATTCAAACTAACAGTTTGCGAACTACAATTCTTGCGGTTTATGTGGATGATATTATTATAACTGGCAGTGATACCTCTTATATCTCCACT